GTGACTCACATTCGTTGATTATTCTCTACTAATCATAAAGATATCGGCACCCTATATTTAATTTTTGGGGCCTGAGCAGGAATAGTAGGAACCGCTTTAAGCATCCTAATTCGAGCAGAACTAAGTCAACCAGGCACTTTACTAGGAGACGACCAAATTTTTAATGTTATCGTAACCGCCCATGCTTTCGTCATAATCTTTTTCATAGTTATACCAATCATAATTGGAGGCTTTGGTAACTGACTTGTGCCACTAATACTAAGCGCCCCAGATATGGCCTTCCCACGTATAAACAACATAAGCTTTTGATTACTTCCACCATCATTACTTCTACTTTTAGCCTCCGCAGGAGTTGAAGCTGGGGCAGGAACAGGATGAACTGTATATCCCCCATTAGCCGGAAATTTAGCTCATACAGGAGCATCTATTGACTTAACAATCTTCTCCCTTCACCTCGCTGGAATTTCATCAATTTTAGGAGCAATTAATTTTATCACAACTATTTTTAATATAAAACCCCCAACTATAACTCAATATCAAACTCCTTTATTTGTTTGATCCGTCCTAATTACTGCAGTCCTTCTCCTATTATCTCTACCAGTACTGGCAGCCGCTATCACAATACTCCTTACAGATCGTAACTTAAATACATCCTTCTTTGACCCTGCAGGGGGAGGAGATCCCATTCTATACCAACACCTATTTTGATTCTTCGGACATCCTGAAGTTTATATTCTTATTCTGCCAGGCTTCGGAATTATTTCACATGTAGTTGCTTATTATGCTGGGAAAAAAGAACCATTCGGATACATAGGAATAGTCTGAGCAATAATAGCTATTGGGCTGTTAGGGTTCATTGTCTGAGCCCACCACATATTTACAGTAGGGATGGATGTAGACACACGAGCCTACTTTACATCAGCCACAATAATCATTGCTATTCCCACAGGAGTAAAAGTTTTTAGCTGATTAGCAACACTTCACGGAGGAAAAATTACCTGACATACCCCCATACTATGAGCTCTAGGCTTTATTTTCTTATTCACTGTAGGAGGGTTAACAGGAATTATTTTATCAAACTCATCATTAGACATTATTCTTCACGACACTTACTATGTTGTAGCCCACTTCCATTATGTTCTATCTATAGGGGCTGTTTTCGCAATTATAGCCGGATTCATTCACTGATTCCCACTATTCACAGGATACACACTTAACGAAACCTGAACAAAAGCTCACTTTATCATTATATTTACCGGAGTTAATCTTACATTCTTCCCCCAACACTTCCTAGGACTAGCTGGGATACCACGACGATACTCAGACTATCCAGATGCCTATACCACATGAAACATTATTTCCTCAATTGGGTCAATAATTTCATTAGTCGCCGTTATACTACTTATATTTATTTTATGAGAAGCTTTCTCTGCTAAACGTAAAGCTACTACTACAAACTATCTTCTTAACACTAATCTTGAATGACTCCACGGCTGCCCACCTCCATACCATACCTATGAAGAACCAGCCTTTGTTCAAACCAACTTCAAGAAAAGAGGGACTCGAACCCCCCTACACTGATTTCAAGCCAGGTGCATAACCATATCTGCCACTTTCTTAAGATACTAGTAAAATTATTACACTACCTTGTCAAGGTAATATTATGAGCTTCTACTCATGTATCTTACTTATGGCACAACAAACTCAACTAGGACTTCAAGACGCAGCCTCCCCTATTATAGAAGAACTTATTCACTTCCATGACCACACCCTAACAATTGTATTCTTAATTAGTGTATTAATCTTCTACCTGATTATCGTAATAGTAACTACAACATTTATAAATAAACACTCTCTTGACTCTCAAGAAGTAGAAATTGTATGAACAGTTATACCAGCTATTGTTCTTATTACAATTGCCCTTCCCTCTTTACGTATTCTCTATCTCACTGATGAAATTAGTAACCCACACCTGACAATTAAAGCAGTAGGTCACCAATGATACTGATCCTATGAATATACTGACTACCATCAAATAGAATTTGACTCTTACATAATCCCCACAAATGAACTTGAACCTGGTGGAATCCGCCTTCTAGACGTTGACCATCGTATCGTAGTACCAATAGAGTCCCCTATTCGAATACTAATTACATCTGAAGACGTTATTCATTCCTGAACTATTCCGTCTTTAGGTACTAAAGTAGATGCAGTTCCAGGCCGACTAAATCAAACAACATTTATCACAACCCGACCAGGACTATTCTTTGGTCAATGCTCAGAAATTTGTGGTGCTAACCATAGCTTCATACCAATCGCACTAGAAACTGTCCCCCTCTCAAATTTCGAAAATTGAACTACTAAAATACTAACAGCCTAAGACACACACCACTAAGAAGCTAACTTAGCATCAGCCTTTTAAGCTGAAGACGGGCGAATATCATTCTCCCTTAGTGATATGCCACAACTTGATCCCGCCCCTTGACTCTATATATTTACAGTATCATGACTAATTATTCTTCTCCTAATTATACCCACTATTCTATTCTACCAGCCACAAAACACTATTCCTACTCAACAAACAACTAAATCTGAACAACCAACTTGAACCTGACCATGACACTAGATATCTTTGACCAATTTATCTCCCCAACTATCCTTGGACTCCCATTAGCCTGACTGGCCATACTAGTCCCTAGCTTAATACTAATTACACAAACACCAAAATTTATTAAATCTCGCTATCACACACTACTTAACCCCATCCTAACAACTATTACTAAACAACTCTTTATTTCAATAAGCCCACAAGGCCACAAATGAGCCTTAATATGTATAGCTTCTATAATATTCATCTTAGTAATTAACCTTCTAGGATTATTACCATATACATACACCCCTACTACCCAACTATCCTTAAATATAGGACTAGCAGTACCTCTATGACTAGCCACTATTATTATTGGTATACAAAAAAAACCAACAGAAGCCCTAGCCCATTTATTACCAGAAGGTACCCCAATCGCACTTATCCCAATACTTATTATCATCGAAACTATCAGTCTCTTTATTCGACCCGTCGCTTTAGGAGTTCGACTAACTGCTAATTTAACAGCCGGACATTTACTCATACAACTCATTTCTATCACAACCTTTATACTAATCCCTATTATTTCAATCTCAATAATTACCTCATTACTTCTTTTACTATTAACTATTTTAGAACTAGCTGTTGCCATAATTCAAGCATATGTATTTATTTTACTTTTAACCCTTTATCTACAAGAAAACATCTATGTCCCACCAAGCTCACGCATACCACATGGTAGACCCAAGCCCCTGACCTCTAACCGGTGCTGGCGCCGCATTATTAATAACCTCTGGCCTAGCCATATGATTCCACAAAAACTCTTGTACCTTAATAACACTTGGCCTAATCCTTATACTTCTTACAATATACCAATGATGACGAGACATTGTTCGAGAGGGCACCTTTCTTGGCCATCACACTTCACCAGTCCAACAAGGCCTCCGTTACGGAATAATCTTATTTATTGTTTCAGAAGTCTGCCTCTTCGCAGGCTTTTTCTGAGCTTTTTATCATGCTAGTCTTGCACCAACCCACGAACTCGGTTTAACATGACCCCCAACAGGAATTAATCCCCTGAACCCATTTGAAGTTCCACTATTAAATACAGCTGTCCTACTTGCCTCAGGAGTTTCAGTAACTTGAGCCCATCACTCTATCACCGAAAAAAATCGGATAGAAACAACCCAAGCCCTGATTATAACAATCCTACTCGGACTTTATTTTACTGCCCTACAAATTATAGAATACCATGAAACCCCATTCACAATAGCAGATAGTGTATATGGCTCAACATTCTTTGTTGCCACCGGGTTCCACGGATTACATGTAATTATTGGCTCCATATTTCTCCTAACATGCTTAATACGACACATACAATATCACTTCACCTCAAAACACTACTTTGGCTTTGAAGCTGCTGCTTGATACTGACACTTCGTTGATGTTGTTTGATTATTTCTATACATCTCAATCTACTGATGAGGATCTTAACTAGACCTGCCTTTTTAATATAAAAAAATATAGCTGGCCTCCAACCAGCCAAACCTGGTATAACCCAAGAAAAGGCACATGAACTCTTTCATAACCATAATAATACTAACTTTAACCCTATCATCTATCATAGCCATGCTAGCATTTTGACTGCCAATCATTAAACCAGATAGCGAAAAACTATCCCCCTATGAATGTGGCTTCGATCCACAAGGCTCAGCTCGTCTAGCATTTTCTATTCGATTTTTCCTAGTAGCTATCCTATTTTTATTATTTGACTTAGAAATTACCCTTCTCCTCCCATCCCCATGAGCAACCAATATTTCTCACCCAGAACTCACCTTTCTCTGAGCCTTCTTATTCGTTCTACTTCTCACACTAGGTTTAATTTACGAGTGACTACAAGGAGGACTTGACTGAGCAGAATAACCATTGGAGTTTAGTCTAACTAAGACAATTGATTTCGGCTCAATTAATCCTGAACTTTCAGGAACTCCTACTCTAACTATGCCTACAACATTAATTTTTGCCTCTTTCTTCCTAGCCCTATTAGGCCTCTCCCTGCAACGAAAACACCTTCTTTCACTCCTACTAACCTTGGAAAGCATAGCCCTAACACTATACGTCACTACCGCACTATGAGCCTTAAATAGCACATCACTCCCAATTATAGTAGCCCCACTTATCATCTTAACCTTTTCAGCCTGTGAAGCTGGCATAGGCTTATCCCTAATAATCGCAACAGCCCGCACTCATAATACTGATCAACTAAAAGCTCTAAATCTATTAAAATGCTAAAACTTATCATCCCCTCAATAATAATAATCCCAATAACTTTTTTAATAAAAAAAAACCTGCTATGAACCGCTACAACTTCCTTCAGCTTTCTAATTGCAACCCTATCAACACTAATATTAAACACAAACATAACTGAACACAATCTAGCTAACCCTATTTTAAGTACCGACCAATTTTCATGCCCACTAATCATATTATCCTGCTGACTTCTTCCCCTAACTATTATAGCTAGTCAAATACATATGAAAACTGAACCAATTACACGACAAAAAACAATAATTTCCCTACTTATCCTACTCCAAATCCTTCTATGTATTACTTTTGGAGCCTCCAACCTACTTACATTCTACATCGCTTTCGAAGCTACTCTAATCCCCACTCTTTTAATTATTACTCGTTGAGGGAACCAAAAAGAACGACTAACAGCGGGTTTGTATTTCCTATTTTATACCTTATCAGCCTCTCTACCACTCCTAATCGCCCTCATTGTAATCCAAACACGCTTTAACTCCCTATCAACATATATTATCCCCCTATCCAACCTCACACTATTATCAAATACATCATGATCAGAAACCATATGATGAGTTGCCTGCTTTCTGGCCTTTTTAATCAAAATACCATTATATATTTTTCACCTATGACTACCAAAAGCTCACGTAGAAGCCCCTATTGCAGGCTCTATAGTTCTAGCTGCAATCCTATTAAAATTAGGAGGCTACGGCATAATTCGTATATCCTCTTTATTTATCCCATTAACTAAAGACCTGGCTATTCCATTTATAATCATTGTTATATGAGGAATAATTGTATCTAGTTCAATTTGTTTACGACAAACAGATTTAAAATCTATAATTGCCTACTCATCCATTAATCACATAAATTTAGTTGTGGCTGGGATTTTTTCAATAACACCATGAGCGTGATCTGGAGCTCTCGCAATAATAATTGCTCATGGGTTAGTGTCATCAGGCTTATTTTGTCTCGCTAATATTACATACGAACGCACCCACACACGCTCAATCTTCATAAATCGAGGCTTAAAAACCTTATTTCCTCTAATATCATTCTGATGACTCATAATAACCTTTGCCAACATAGCACTCCCACCCTTCCCAAATTTTACAGCAGAAATTTTAATTATCACCTCCATATTCAACTGATCAAATTGAACTATTTTACTATTAGGCCTAAGTATAACTTTAACCACCCTCTTCTCATTAAATATGCTTATTATAACTCAACATGAACATCCAAACAAACATGCACCAATTAACCCAAGCACAACTCGTGAACATCTACTTATACTCATATATATAGCCCCCATTATTCTTCTTATCATTAATCCAAGCCCTATCATAATTAGAAGCACACATAGTTTATACAAAACATTAGATTGTGAATCTAATAAAGAAGGTTAAAATCCCTCTGTCTGCCGAGAGAAGCAAGACAGCACCAAGAACTGCTAATTCTTTTCTCTGAGGTTTAACTCCACAGTTCTCTCGATGCTTCTAAAGGATAAACAGTAATCCGCTGGCCTTAGGTGCCACCAATCTTGGTGCAAATCCAAGTAGAAGCTAATGAATTCCCACTACCTAACTTTAATTATAAACTCCGGAGCACTACTTACAATTATTATTCTCCTCCCCCCTATTATTATACCTAAACCATCTATACTTTTCACAACAAAACTAGTTAAAACCTCAACATTTATTAGCCTAATTCCGCTAACTATTTACCTAAATGAAAACATAGAAACCACTTTGACCCTGAAACCCTGGATAGACTGAACTATGTTTAATATTGCCCTATCTTTTAAAATTGATAAATATACTACTATCTTTACCCCTATTACCCTAATAATTACCTGGAATATTATAGAGTTTTCACAATGATACATAGCAAAAGAACGCCATATAGACAAATTTTTTAAATACCTCATTTTATTCCTAATCACAATAATTACCTTTATCTCTGCAAACAACCTACTACAACTCTTTATCGGCTGAGAAGGAGTAGGAATTATATCATTTCTTCTAATCAGCTGATGATCGGGTCGAACAAAAGCTAACATCTCTGCTCTTCAAGCAGTAGCCTACAACCGTATTGGAGACATTGGACTAATAATAAGCATAGCATGAATATGCTCTAATACCAACTCTTGAGATCTCCAACAAATTACAATACTTCTGTCTGATCAACAATATCTTATCCCAACCCTAGGATTTTTAATCGCAACAACAGGTAAATCAGCTCAATTCGGTCTCCATCCATGACTCCCCGCTGCAATGGAAGGTCCAACCCCCGTCTCAGCACTATTACACTCTAGCACCATAGTTGTTGCCGGAGTATTTTTACTAATTCGACTTCACCCGTTATTTAAAAACTATCAATCTATACTAGAAATAACCCTATGCTTAGGAGCAATAACCACAATTTTTGCTGCCCTATGTGCAACAACACAAAATGATATCAAAAAAATTATTGCCTTCTCTACATCAAGCCAACTAGGCCTAATAATAGTTGCAATTGGGCTCAATCACCCTCACATTGCTTTCCTCCATATATGCACACACGCCTTTTTCAAAGCTATACTCTTTTTATGCTCAGGAAGTATTATCCATAATATAAATAATGAACAAGATATTCGAAAATTTAGCTGTTTAAATAATAACCTACCTTTTACAACAACCTGTATAATAATTGGATCTATAGCACTGATAGGCCTACCATTTCTAGCTGGATTCTTCACAAAAGATTTAATTCTAGAAGCCCTAAACACCTCATATACTAATGCCTGAGCCCTAATAATAACTCTTCTAGCTGTTACATTAACAATCGCATACAGCTCACGCCTAATTATCATATCAACCTCTGGTACTCCACGATATTTACCACTTTCCCAAACTAGTGAAAACTATTTCATTAAAAACCCACTAAAACGTTTAGCTTGGGGCAGCCTAATTTCAGGACTAATTCTTACAACCACTATCCCACCAATAAAACCTCAAATCTTTACTATACCAATTCACATTAAAACAGCTGCTCTAATCATATTTATAGTTAGCCTAATCATTTCTATTGAATTAACAAATAAAAAAATCAACCAGACTGTATTCTCCTTCTTTACTCAACTAGCATTCTACCCTCACATTCTCCATCGTCTAATATCACACCTATCTTTTATCTCGAGTCAAAAATTAATAACACAAATTATAGATCTGTCATGACTTGAAAAAATTGGACCAAAAGGTCTAACTAATAATCAACTAAAACCCTCCACCATACTAACAGAAGCTCACCACTCAAATTCCGCCACCCTTCCTTTAATAGCCTTTGCCCTAACCTTAATTATACTTAGTCTTACAGCCCGCAGGGCCCCACGACTCAGCCCCTGAACAACCACCAAAACAGAAAACAAACAAACTAGTAAAGATCACCCAGCCAACATAAGAATCAAACCCATCTCATAAAAAGTCGTAACCCCTAACCATTCTACCCCAAAAATCCCCCCCGTATAATCTACCCCGTCACATTCTACCAACACGTCAAAAAACAAACCATTAAAAGACATATAACCAACAAAACAAACACATAACACACAAATTAAAAAAAACCAAGCCACTCGACCCCCGAGGACCTCAGGATAAGGATCGGCAGCTAAAGCTGCCGAATACACAAAAACAACCATCATACCCCCTAAATACAACAACACCAAAACCAAGGATAAAAACGTCCCGCCATGATAAAGAATAATAAGGCACCCAAAAACAGCAACAAACACCAAGCCTAAGGCAGAATAATAAGGGGACGGACTTAAAACAACCACAACTACTCCCAATAAAAACATTATAAAAAAACATAAAATTAAACTTAACATATGATCTAAAAAAATAACTATTTTTTTTACATTAGAACACAACTTTCTTCCTCACCTATGCCTATATGGCATAGGTATATCTAATAACATAGGTATATGCCTATATGGCATAGGTATATCTAATAACATAGGTATATGCCTATATGGCATAGGTATATCTAATAACATAGGTATATGCCTATATGGCATAGGTATATCTAATAACATAGGTATATGCCTATATGGCATAGGTATATCTAATAACATAGGTATATGCCTATATGGCATAGGTATATCTAATAACATAGGTACCCACTCCCCAAACTACCATTACAATTCATTTGCATAGACTTATCCCAGACTAAGGTACTCTTTTTCTATACTTCTAGGCATACAACTGCAAAAGCTGATTTCCCGAAGGGTACACAAGTATGTTTCACTGAAGTCTCACATCCATCCAGGCATAGGGCATATATGATAGACCTTTCCCAGCTTCAATAATCTCTCGTTCCCGTGGTTTCGCGACAACCCCCTTACCCCCTTTGACCCCCAAAGTTCATTACTGCCGTCAACCCCCTTAGGAACCGGCGAACTTTTGGTCATTTTACTTATTGACTAACAGCTTTAATAGCTTAAATATAAAGCACTGGTCTTGTAAATCAGCGACTGAAGATCATAATTTCTTCTTAAAGCAATATTCTTATTAAGACTTTAACTTAAACTAACGACTTGAAAAATCATCGTTGTAAAATTCAACTACAAGAACAACAAAAAAAATTAAAATTTTTTAAATTTTAAATTTTAAATTTTAAATTTTAAATAAAACATCTATTATGTCCCATCAACCATCTATTATTCGAAAAAATAACCCCCTTCTATCATTAGGCAATAGTATATTAGTAGATCTCCCCTCTCCTGCCAATATCTCAGCCTGATGAAATTTTGGCTCACTATTAAGCTTATGCTTAATTATACAAATTATTACAGGACTAATTCTTGCTATACACTATACCGCAAATACTGAACTAGCCTTTTCTTCAGTAATACACATTTGTCGTGACGTTAATAACGGATGACTTATACGAAACCTTCACGCCAATGGAGCCTCTATATTCTTTATCTACATCTATGCCCATATCGGCCGAGGAATCTACTATGGCTCTTATTTGTACAAAGAAACATGAAACATTGGAGTTATTCTATTTACACTAACTGCAGCTACTGCTTTTGTAGGTTACGTCCTCCCATGAGGACAAATATCCTTCTGAGGGGCAACCGTTATTACAAACCTAATTTCAGCCACACCGTATGTAGGGGACGATATTGTAGTCTGACTATGAGGAGGCTTCTCAGTATCAAACGCCACTTTAACACGATTCTTCACCTTTCATTTTATTCTACCATTTATTTTAGCAGCAATAACTATAATTCATATTATATTTCTTCACCAAACAGGGTCTAGTAACCCCATGGGAATTAACTCTAATTTAGATAAAATTCAATTCCACCCATACTTTTCTTTCAAAGATATCTTAGGTTTTGTTATACTTCTAAGTATTCTTTTCATAATCTCCCTCATAGCCCCTAATATACTAGGAGAACCAGATAACTTTATTTTCGCCAATCCTCTTAGCACTCCTCCTCACATTAAACCAGAATGATACTTCCTTTTCGCCTATGCTATCCTACGTTCTATTCCTAATAAGCTTGGAGGAGTTTTAGCTTTAGTCATGGCTATCCTAATCCTCCTAATCATTCCACTCACTCACACCTCTAAGCAGCGAGGCATACAATTTCGCCCACTCGCCCAAACTATATTTTGAATCTTAATTGCTAATCTAACATTGCTTACATGACTAGGAGGAGAACCTGCCGAATATCCATTTACCACAATAACACAAATTGCATCAACAGTCTACTTTTTAATTTTTATCCTAATCCTCCCAACTTTAGGGTACCTAGAAGACAAAATTCTGTCAATACCAAATAAACTAAAATATAGCCTCATTCAAAGGAAGGGGATTTTAACCCCTATAACTAACTCCCAAAGCTAGTATCTTAACATTAAATTACCCTCTGATTTTCTTAAAACGTCCAGAGTAGCTTAACATTTAAAGCGGAGCACTGAAGCTGCTCAAATGGTTTTCTAACCCCTTGACACAAAGGATTAGTTCCAGCCTTAATATCAACTATATATCAAATTACACATGCAAGTTTCCGCGCTCCCGTGAGGACTCCTTTAACTATAAATATAAAAAAGAGATGGTATCAGGCTCACAAAAGTAAGCCCATAACACCTAGTCATCCACACCCTCAAGGGTACTCAGCAGTGATAAACCTTAAGCAATGGACGCAAGCCCGACTAAGTTACATATTTTAGAGCTGGTAAACCTCGTGCCAGCCACCGCGGTTATACGAGGAGCTCAAGCTGATATATCCGGCACAAAGCGTGATTAAAATATTAGCTTAATTATACTATAGAAGCCATTATACCCACCAGTTAAATAGATATGCCTAATGTATCCCAACATCGAAAGAATCTATATTAATAAACTTACTTTGATATCACGAAAGCAAACCCACAAACCGGGATTAGATACCCCGCTATGCCTGCCATAAATAAACAACCGTCGCCAGGGCACTACGAACAATCGTTTAAAACCCAAAGAACTTGACGGCATCCTAAACCCACCTAGAGGAGCCTGTCCTATAACCCGATACCCCACGTTTTACCCAACCGCCTCTCGCCCCCAGTCTATATACCGCCGTCGCCAGCCAACCTTATAAAAGAACAACCGTAGGCAAAAAAGTCTATCTACAAATACGTCAGGTCGAGGTGCAGCTAATGAGGCGGCAGAGATGAGCTACACTCTCTACCCAGAACATACAAATAATCTAATGAAAAAATTTTGAAGGTGGATTTAGCAGTAAACAAGAATAGTTTGTCTTATTGAAGTTGGCCACTAGGATGCGTACACACCGCCCGTCACTCTCCCTCTCCCCGGAGAGAAGTCGTAACATGGTAAGCGTACCGGAAGGTGCGCTTGGATAACAGAAGATAGCTTAAGAGTTAAGCATTTCCCTTACACCGAAAATATTCTCGTGCAATTCGAGATCTTCTGACTACTGATCTAATATATATCTCTAACAACTTAACTTATGATTACTAAATAATTAAAAGTACCTCACAAATCATTACCCCCATTTTAGTATAGGTGATAGAAAAAATTAAACACAATAGTACCGCAAGGGAATATTGAAAAAGAAATGAAATAAATCGATCAAGTAAAACAAAGCAAAGATAAAATCTTGTACCTTTTGCATCATGGCTTAGCAAGTAAACCCGAATGCATTGCCGCCACCCCGAAACTAGACGAGCTACCCTAGGATTACCTATAAGAGTTAATCCGTATCTGTGGCAAAAGATTGGAAGAAGCCTTGGGTAGAGGTAAAAAGCCTACCGAGCCTAGTGATAGCTGGTTACTTAAAAAACAAGTTTAAGCTTAATCTTAACTTGTAGACAAGCAACAAATTATTACTAAAAAATTTAAACACCTTACTCCTCTACATTTTAAGTTTTATTCGCTAGGGGTACAGCTCTAGCGAACAGAGATACAGCTCTATTAATTAGATAATATATAAATAAACTATAAACTTAAGTAGGCCTAAAAGCAGCCACCAAGAAAAAGCGTTACAGCTTAAGTTTATTAAATTATAAATACTATGATATATAAAGATTCTATAACCCACTATTAAGTAATCCTATAAAATAGGAAATATAATGCTAAGATTAGTAATTTGAGACCGCACCCCCTCTAAATGTAAGTGTACACCAGATCGGACCAACCACTGGAAATTAACGGCCCTTAAAACAACAGGAAATCAATAACATAAGCAAAACAAGAAAAACAAGAACCAATAACCGTTAACCCTACACCGGAACATAATATAGAAGATATAAAGGATGAGAAGGAACTCGGCAAACACATGCCTCGCCTGTTTACCAAAAACATCACCTCCAGATAATAACCAACTATTGGAGGCAAGACCTGCCCAATGATAAATATTGAATGGCCGCGGTATTTTGACCGTGTAAAAGTAGCGTAATCACTTGTCTTGTAAATTAAGACTAGAATGAAAGGTTACACGAAGGCATAACTGTCTCCTTATCCCCATCAATGAAATTGACCTACCCGTGCAAAGGCGGGTATAAACCCATAAGACGAGAAGACCCTGTGGAGCTTCCAAACATTTACATCGCATAATCATTATTTACGATGCACAGTTTTAGGTTGGGGCAACCACGGAACAAAAGTAATATCCACGACGAACGAAAATATAATTTTCTTAGCCTAGGGTCACAACTCTAAGCATTAGTAAAACTAACGTTAATAGACCCAGCATTACTTGCTGCTTAACGAAACAAGTTACCCCAGGGATAACAGCGCAATCCTTTCTACGAGCCCGAATCAACGAAAGGGTTTACGACCTCGATGTTGGATCAGGGCACCCCAATGGCGCAAAAGCTATTAAAGGTTCGTTTGTTCAACGATTAAAGCCCTACGTGATCTGAGTTCAGACCGGAGTAATCCAGGTCAGTTTCTATCTATGTCTGCTGCTTCCTTAGTACGAAAGGACCAGTGAAGCAAGGGTCTATACATTTATGCAAACCCTACATCAATCTTATGAAACCAACTCAATAAGAATAAGAAGCAACATAAAATAATTAACGAGATAAGTTTATTTGGATGGCAGAGCTCAGTAATTGCACAAGGTTTAAGCCCTTATACCAGAGGTGCAAATCCTCTTCCAAATAAATTATGCTAATTATATTAACCTCAACTTTAATTTTAATTTTAATAGTCTTACTTGCAGTAGCATTCTTAACAATAGTCGAACGAAAAACTCTAGGCTACATACAATTCCGTAAAGGACCCAATGTCGTTGGCTTTATGGGCCTATTACAACCCATCGCAGATGGAGTAAAACTATTTCTTAAAGAACCAGTATGACCCCTCACAGCCTCTCCTACCTTATTTATCGTAACCCCGATCATAGCACTAACCTTAGCCCTAGCTCTTTGAATATTTATCCCCATACCCCAATCAATTGCTACTATTAATATTACACTTCTTGTAATCATAGCAATATCAAGCTTATCAGTCTATACTACCCTCGGCTCAGGCTGAGCATCTAACTCTAAATATGCACTAATCGGAGCACTTCGAGCCGTAGCGCAAACTATCTCCTACGAAGTAAGCTTAGGTTTAATTCTACTGTGTCTAGTTACACTAACAGGAAACTTCTCTTTACAAGCTTTTATTTACACCCAAGAACATACTTGATTTCTACTCTCAAATTGGCCATTAGCAGCAATATGGTTTGTTTCTACTTTAGCAGAAACAAACCGTACCCCCTTTGACTTAACTGAGGGTGAATCAGAACTTGTTTCCGGCTTTAATGTAGAATATGCCGGAGGTCCATTCGCCTTATTTTTCCTAGCTGAATACTCCAATATCCTATTTATAAATACTTTAACAACAATTATATTCCTTGGACCTTTAGGATCAAATAATTTAAATATTTTACCAATTATTAATATCATGATAAAAACCACCCCCCTCATTATCTTATTCTTATGAATTCGAGCTTCCTACCCTCGATTCCGATATGATCAACTAATACACCTCATATGAAAAAATTTTTTACCCCTTAATTTAGCCCTCTTTACTCTTCAACTATCCCTCACTATCTCATTCGGAGGAACTGGAGTTCCTAAAATATAAATACAACTAATTAAATTTATAAAATGGAAGTATGTCCGACAATAGGAACCACTTTGATAGAGTGACTATAGGGGATATTACCCCCTTTCTTCCTTGTTTATTAGTATGAAAGGATTCGAACCTTAATCTGAGAGACCAAAACCCTCCGTATTTCCATTACACTACATCCTAAGTAAGATAAGCTAAATAAAGCTTTTGGGCCCATACCCCAAATATGATACTTCTAATATCTCTTACTACATGTTATCCCCTTTAATTCAATCTACACTATTAATAACATTAGGTTTTGGCACACTTGTGACATTCTCAAGTACAAGCTGAATTCTAGCCTGAATTGGCCTAGAAATTAACACAATCGCCATTATTCCACTAATAGCTAAAACACACCACCCACGTTCAATTGAAGCAACTACAAAATACTTCATTGCTCAAAGTGCAGGCTCTGCCACACTTCTTATCACTGCCTGTTTAACTGCTTGGTACTCAGGAAACTGAGCAATTAGCCCATCAAATGACCCAATTATTCTAAATATCATAATTTTAACCCTGATATTAAAACTAGGCATAGCCCCAATACACTTCTGACTCCCAGAAGTAATAGTAGGCCTAGATCTTACCACAAACATAATCTTAGCAACTTGACAAAAACTAGCTCCAATTACCCTCCTTATTCAAATTACCCAAGATCAAAATAATACCCTAATCCTTATTCCAGCCTTGCTCTCAGTATTTATTGGAGGATGAGGCGGTCTTAATCAAACACAAACACGAAAAATTATAGCCTACTCATCAATTGCCCACATAGGTTGAATTGCTAGTATAACCCCATTTAACCCAACAATTGCTTGACTTACAACATTAATTTACTGTTTGATTACAAGTGCAACATTTATTAATCTCAATATTTTAAAAGCCAATAAAATTACAACACTAACTATAAATAAACATAACCAAATCTCTCAAATACTTCTGTTACTTCTTCTACTCTCCCTAGGAGGTCTCCCCCCTCTTACAGGATTTATTAACAAATTTCTAATATCAATTGAACTTGCAAGTCAAAACCTTATTATTTATCTTTTTATAATAACAATAGGCTCATTACTGAGTTTATTTTTTTACACCCGAATATGTTATTTATCAATCATTCTATCACCCCCATGCCCAACAACAAATCTTACTCTTTGACGCAAAGCCCCTAATAAATCTATTACCCTTATTACTATATTATCAACTAACCTATTTATTTTAACCCCACAACTATTAGCAATATTTACTATACATTAGAAATTTAAGTTATATAGACTCTAAGCCTTCAAAGCTTACAGTAAGGGACACAACCCTTAATTTCTGCCTAAAATCTGCAAGATATCCTCACATCTTCTGAATGCAAATCAGATGCTTTAAATTAAGCTAAAATTTTTTTATCTAGATCAGCAAGTATTATACTTACAACCTCTTAGTTAACAGCTAAGTGCTAATTTTAGCTTTGACCTACCAGACCTCAACAAAATTACTTCTGTATCTTCAGATTTGCAATCTAACATGAACTTCACTACAAGGCCAATCTTGATAGGAAGAGAAATCTAATCTCTGTAAGCAGGTCTACAGCCCACCACCTAAACATTCGGTCATCCTACCA